TTGTTCGAAAATAAATAAAAAAAAAATGGATTCGATACAAATAAAACAAATAAAATACAAGATAGAAATAAAATACAAATAAATCAATAATAAATAAACTGTTTTTATTATTAATATTTTATTGTTTTAATATTTTTATTGTTTTAATATTAGTTTTCTATTTTATTTCTCAAGAATTTTATTTCTCAAGAGTTGTACAACGAATCCTTTAATTCGGAATCATGCGAGGATAGGTAGATCTCATAGATGATGAATTTCTTTTTTTTACTTATACTCGGTTTAGTACTCTATTTTTGTTAATACCGTCTAGAATCTATAATGATAATGATTGATAAATTCAAAACGTTCACTTGGTATTTTTGTTTATTCTCCTATGTTTCAAAAAATTGAACTTAGGGAAGTGCTTTACAAACACATATGTATAAAAAAAAAATAGTTTATTTAGCTCTTTCATGCTTATTATAACTAGTTATTTCGGTTTTCTACTAACGGCTTTAACTATAACTTCAGTTCTTTTTATTGGTCTGAGCAAGATACGACTTATTTGAAATTCATTAAAATCAACAATTCCTAAAAAGAAAAATAAATTCTTTTGTCGTATTTCAGCTATTCTCTAGTTCCTTGCCATATCAATTTTCAATTTTTGGTTATTGAGATTTCTGGTCAATATGGATTAATATTTAAGGATAGATATTACCTCCCTTTATTAAACAAAATTAAACAAATCCTTTTTAAACAAATTGAAATGATTGAAGTTTTTCTATTTGGAATCGTCTTAGGTCTAATTCCTATTACTTTGGCTGGATTATTTGTAACTGCCTATTTACAATACAGAAGGGGTGATCAGTTGGACCTTTGATTGATTATGATTAACACCTTGTTTTTTTGACCTTCTCCCTTCTTTAATCCACAGGAGGTCAAATTCAAATTGCTGTTTAATTTTTTCTAGATAATTTTTGACCTAACAAAAGAAGAAGAGAATCACGCTCTGTAGGATTTGAACCTACGACATTGGGTTTTGGAGACCCACGTTCTGCCGAACTGAACTAAGAGCGTTTTCTTATCACAAAAAATAAGACTGTAAGGAAAAAGATTCTTTTTTTTAACTCCAATCCATCTTAAACGCCTATACTCTCCTACATAATATGATAAAAATTAAAGATTAGGTATGTCCAATTTGAATTGATCTTAATTGATTCTTCGTTATTGCTCAGGGGTGAAGTAATAGGTAGGGATGACAGGATTTGAACCCGTGACATTTTGTACCCAAAACAAACGCGCTACCAAGCTGCGCTACATCCCTTTCAATTGGTTTACAATGTCATTGTAGAGAATCCCTGGCTTGTTTTTCCACATACTTATTTCATTTTCTCTATTGATATACACAGCTTATCTTGCCATTTCGGCTTTTTGATTCATATCCATATCATATACATATAAATGACAATAAACTTATATATACACTTATTAAACTTATATATACACTTATTAAACTTATATATACACTTATTAAACTTATATATACACTTATTAAACTTATATATACACTTATATATACACTTATATATACTTAATATATATAATATATGATATATATATATGATATGATATATGAAAATATGAAAAATATGAAAATATGAAAAAAAAATATTCTATGAAAAAAATATTGATATATGAAAAAAAAATATGGAAATATGAAAAAAAAAAAAAAAATAGAAAACCCACCCTAAATTTCATAAATACTCGGGCGGAAAGGGACATATTTGATTTTTTTAAATTAAGAAAAGAAGAATCTTATTTATCAAACCATTGTACATTTTAATTTGAATTAGGTATTTCGGATACAAACCAAATCCGAGTGGCCGTTAACTACCTATATATCTGATCATATATGTATTAAATTCTGTATTACAATAAACATTATTTATTACACTTACACTAACGAAGGAGGATTTCAAATGCGAGATCTAAAAACATATCTATCCGTGGCACCAGTAATAAGTACTCTATGGTTCGGTGCTTTAGCAGGTCTATTGATAGAGATCAATCGTTTTTTCCCGGATGCGTTGACATTCCCTTTTTTTTCATTTTAGTTATTAACGCCGGGGGGTGAAGAAGATTCGAGATATAATTAAATATCTGTGATTACTACCCTCCCCCCTTATTTTTAATTTTTAATTAGAATAAGTTAGAAAAAAGAAATAATAAAAGTGGATTCAAACTTAGCGAAACTCGGAACTCGAATCCAGTCGTCAAGTAAATTAATTCCAATTAAATTAAGAGAACGGAAGTGGAAATACGGTTAGGGCAACAATATCATACAAGATACTTAAATGAAATACTGTACTGTGATTTGAATCTTAAATTTCTACTCTAAATACAGTTTAACACTTATTGTATTATTTTATTAAATTTTATTACTATATTCGTTGCACTATATTCGTTTCAACGAAATCCTTTATAATTTGCTTTCGAGTTAGCAACTTCTATTTTTTCCTTCCTTTCTTCTTGACGTCGGATCGGAAAACAAAAGAGTTGAGTGAATAAAAAACCTAAAGGAGGTTCATGGCCAAGGGTAAAGATGTCCGAGTAAGGGTTTTTTTGGAATGTACCCTTTGTGTTCGAACCAGTGGTAATAAGAAATCACTAGGCATTTCCAGATATATTACTCAAAAGAATCGACACAATACGCCCAGTCGAGTAGAATTGAGAAAATTCTGTCCCTATTGTTACAAACATACACTTCATGGGGAGATCAAAAAATAGATGGAACTGCTCACCTGCGGGTCACCTTTAGAAGGAAGATGAAAACTGATATACTAACATATAATATGTTAGGATATATATTCTATTTAAATATTAAATAGAAATAAACAAGTAAAATTCTATTTCTTAATTCTAAACATTATAATTTTTGATCCGAGCGAACGAAATAGGATTTTTTTTTGGAAATGGAAAAAGGAATAAACAAACCATGAATAAATCCAAGCGACTTTTTCTCAAGTCCAAGCGATCTTTTCGCAGACGTTTGCCCCCTATCCAATCGGGGAATCGAATTAATTATAGAAACATGAGTTTAATTAGTCGATTTATTAGTGAACAAGGAAAAATATTGTCTAGACGGGTGAATAGATTGACTTTAAAACAACAACGATTAATTACTATTGCTATAAAACAAGCTCGTATTTTATCTTTGCTACCCTTTCTTAATAATGAAAAACAATTTGAAAAAAGCAAATTGGTTGCAAGAACTACTGGTTTTAGAATCAGAAAAAAATAGGCTTATTCTTCAATTGAATCAAAATTATAATCCGAACTCAAAGATAGATTAATCGTTTTCTCGAAAAATTCAAAAATCCAGATTTGATTGTCGTGTCTTAAGAAAAAAAAACGAATTGGGGAAGACGAATAAATCTTTTTTTTTTATTGAATATTTTTATTCAGTTTAATTACTTGATCATATTATCATCATATTTTATGATACTAATTATATTAATTTCTATTCTACTTCCCTTTCCCGTAATTCGTTCTCCAAGGAACCTCATGTAAAAAATTCGGTTGGCTTATTTCCAATTTCCTTATTTTTATTTATTATATATAATGTCATTGGAAATCAGATAAAGACAATTTCTATTTAATAGAGCTATTTGTGCAAGTATTTTCCGATTAAGAAACAACTGTCTCTTGTACAGATTGTTTATTAATTTACTGTAACTATAGGATATGTTATTCGTGCGAATTACTGCATTTATTCGAGAAATCCACAAACAACGAAAATTTCTTTTTTGTCTATCTCTATCCCGCTGGGCCGAAACCAAAGCTCTTATTTTTTGTTGAATAATAGTTCGAGTAAGTTTTGAATGAGACCCGCGAAAGCTTGAGGCGAATAAACGAATTTTTGTTTTACGTCTCCGAGCTATATATCCTCGTGTAATTCTGGTCATTGAATAAAGGGAACTTTGATGAATAACTAATTTATTTCTTTTCTTTCAGTTATTCTTTTCTCCTTTTCTAGAATAACAAAACGGATTCTTCCAATGTATAAAACAATAATTCCAACGGCTTTTGCTACTATAACCTTCCCAACCCCGATTTGTTCTTTTTTTTTTTCTAGGCATTTCGCCTAGAAAAAAAAATTGTATTGATATTCAGTATCAAGCAAAAACATAACATAATAAATAAAAACAAGTAGTAAATAGAAATGGATAAAGAAATAGTGGGTTCCATCGTTTCTATGGTTATTTCTTAAACGGTAAGGTCTTCTCTATACACCGGAGCCCCTTCCTTCATTTAATCAATGGTATTGTTAACTTGTACAGTTTACACTTTTTGGCTCTACCCATGAATTATCCAGTAATAGGTCTTTCACAACAATGAGATTATCTATACAGTAACGGTATTTAATTTAATTATGAATATTAGTTGATTGTCTGACCCTGTTAGTCCGTTCTTGCAAGAAGAGTAGGAGTAGGGGCATAATTTTTTTGCCTGTTAATTTTAAACGGATTTCCCCTGTTTAACGGATAATCATTTGATACCACTGGGGAATTTTTTCTCATTTTTAATTGCAAATTGCGATGATTGAATTTGCACCAATGCAATGGAAACCATAAATTTGATACACAATAGAAAGATATGATAGATCTTTTTTTCGATAGTGCAGGAGGTTCTTCTATTCTATCCTATTTATCCGTACTGATTGTGGATAGTGGAAAAATGGTTTTTTTTTTCTTTTTTCCCAGCCCACGATTTGAACGAGTCGCGCATACACCCTAGTACATGTTCCTCGGCGCTGAGGGCATCCCTGAAGAGCAGGGGATTTGGTGACATTTCTGATTGGCTGTCTTGTGTTCCTAATAAGTTGTTTAATAGTTGGCATTTTGAATCGTATGCATAATGAGTCGGTTTAGATCGATCCTAACCTCGGATGATTATGAATTATTTGTATATTATTATTTGTATATTATATTAATATTAATAGAATATTAAAATTGAATATTAAACTCTGGTAAGAAAATTTCAAATCGTGATTTTGATTTACGCGAAATTCTTGCTATTTTTTATGCAACTGCTACAAGATCAACAATTCCATGAGCTTGGGCTTCTGTTGCTGACATAAAAACATCCCTTTCCATGTCTTCAGATACAACCCATAAGGGTTTGCCCGTTCTTTGTGCATAAACTCTTGTGAGGATTTCGCGCAGTTTCAGTAGTTCTTCCGCTTCCAGGACAAATTCTCCTATTTGTGCCTCATAAAAAGCAGCAATAGGTTGATGAATCATTACCCTGATGATATAGGATAATAAATGGTCACTCCATCTCGTATGATTATGATAAGGTGAAGAGAGGGAATAAAGAATAATTAAGACAAACAAATCGAATTGAATAACCGTATAGACATTGTTTCCGTATTGCTCACGGCTCCACAATAGAATTTTTACCTTTTCTTTTACCCTTTCATCGAAGAAACATATAGAGTCTATTAGTCCTAACTCGGTAAATGATCCGATAACCGCCCTTCTTTTATTTAAATTTAAATAGCAGTTAAAAAGAAATACTATGGTGGTTCGGTTGCTTTATTTCATCGGTGATTTAGCAATCCCAAAGTTTATTATTTTTTTTTTATTTGAAAAAAAAAAATAGTAATGAAAAAAGAATATAATTTTGTTTTTTTCGTACTCTTTCATAATATAAATAATGTTAAAAGCCCTCTAGTGTAAAAACAAAAAAGTTTGTCACGTTGAAATGGACCCCCGTATAGATAAGATAAAATCGGACTGTCCTTAATATTTCTTTCATACTACTCTTTCGATACATAATCTAATGTTAAAAATAAAAACAAGAAAAAAAAATTTCTTATATCGAATTCGAAATGCCGTGCTATTATTACTTTAATATTCATATTTCATTTATTCATATCATATTTCATACATATGGCGAAGACATAGTTTTCTTTTTTCGTTCAAATAAGAATTCATTGGCGCTAAGCGTGGGGAAATGCTAAACGTTTGGTAATTTTTCCGCCGACCAGGAGAAAAGATCCCATTGAAGCGGCTAATCCCATGCACACTGTCTGTACATCCGGTTGCACAAATTGCATAGTATCATAAATAGCTACTCCAGGTATTACCCATCCGCCAGGAGAATTTATAAACAAATACAAATCTTTGGTCTCACTTTCCATACTGAGATATACCATAAGAGCAATAAGTTGATTTGAGATCGGGCTATCAACATCTTGACCTAAAAAAAGTAATCTTTCTCGATAAAGTCGGTTGATTAGGATTAGGATAAAATTCTATCTAATAGGAACCCCACATGTACCTTTTGATGCATACGGTTCAACAAAAATAAAATCGTGAAAAAAGAATCAATGTGTCGAGTCCAGCCCTCCTTTTTTTATAATGAGTCCTTTCTAGCTTTTAAGGAAGCGGATTTTCTTTCATTTTTCAAGAAAGATGAATTTTGACCCCTTTGCCTATAACTATAAAAAGTATAAACCTATTAAACTAACTTCTCATTGATGTATTCTTTCATCGAAATCCAATTCAAATCAAAATGTCATTTTCTTGTTGCTGAATGGGCTTTTTCAATCCTTTTAGGTTTGTGCTCTACTCCGAGTAAAGATCTGCCTGATTTTTATTTGCACATATAGGGCAAATGTTCCCAATACTGTACCTTTTTGCTACAACTTCCGTTTTTTTTTTTTTCAATTCCTTTCACGTTTTCCACCAACACCAAGTATTTAACGTATTCATCATATTATTCGATTGATTATTATTAGCAGTTTGAAATTACTCCTATTTATTATTTATAAATATCTATTTATAAATTAAATATGATAAAGGAGTAATCCTAGCTATATTATCAGTTGGGTTTTTCTAAACGGAGCCTGGATAGTTTATTTTATTGGTCCAAACAAGCCAACCATAAATTATTCTAATTGATAATAGTAATTTAGATACCCCCCAAGGGATAGATTTAATTGCACTTCATTGTATTTCACGCTCCAAATTTTGGATAATTTAATCAAACTTTTGGGGGCAAAACAGAGGATATCTCGATCTGGAGAGAGAACGGGGAAATTCCATACGGCCCAATATATCTGACAAGTCGTACTATATGTCAATCCAAACTGAATCGTCCTCTCCAGGATTTTTAAAAGGGACTTTTGGAACACCAATAGGCATTAAATGAAAGAAAAAAATTAAGTACTCTAGGTTACTTTGATATGGATATGGATATGAAAATTTCACTTGGATAGTAAAACTTAATAATACTAAGGAATTTATTGTCTTTATTATATTGGTCTTTATTTTATTATCATATTTTATTTTTATGCGTAGATTCGATAAGTTTATAAAAAAAAAAAGGGGGGAAGATAAACTGAAAATGAATAAAGTCAAATTCTTACGAATAGGTCCTGAACAAATCTGTATGCATTCACTTAACAAATCTGTATGCATTTACTTATATGATAATATAAACTTATATAATAATTATATAATTATATAATAATATAAATAAAGATAATATAAATAAAGGGGAGTCCGCCCCCCCCCCATTGCGTATTGATACTTATCGGATATAGAATAGATTTGCTTCTCTTTGTTCTTACAAACAGGATTGTTACATGATTACTAATTATTACTAAAAGAATCGAAAGAATATTAGTCTTTTCTCTGAGATGATTTACTGAAAATGAAAAGGAGGGGTCCAGAATCCAATGCAATAAAGTTACATAGTGTCTATTTTTCGTTGATAAAGGGGTATTTCTATGGGTTTGCCTTGGTATCGTGTTCATACTGTCGTATTGAATGATCCCGGCCGTTTGCTGTCTGTTCATATAATGCATACAGCTTTGGTTGCTGGTTGGGCTGGTTCGATGGCTCTATATGAATTAGCGGTTTTTGATCCCTCTGACCCTGTTCTCGATCCGATGTGGAGACAAGGTATGTTTGTTATACCTTTCATGACGCGTTTAGGAATAACCAATTCATGGGGCGGTTGGAGTATCACAGGAGGAACTATAACGAATCCGGGTATTTGGAGTTATGAAGGTGTAGCTGGAGCGCATATTGTGTTTTCCGGCTTGTGCTTCTTGGCAGCTATCTGGCATTGGGTGTATTGGGATCTAGAAATATTTTGTGATGAACGTACAGGTAAACCTTCTTTGGATTTGCCCAAGATCTTTGGAATTCATTTATTTCTCTCAGGAGTGGCTTGTTTTGGGTTTGGCGCTTTTCATGTAACCGGATTGTATGGTCCTGGAATATGGGTGTCTGATCCTTATGGACTAACCGGAAAGGTACAATCTGTAAATCCAGCATGGGGTGTGGAAGGGTTTGACCCCTTTGTTCCAGGTGGAATAGCCTCTCATCATATTGCAGCGGGGACATTGGGTATATTAGCGGGCCTATTTCATCTTAGTGTCCGTCCGCCCCAACGCCTATATAAAGGATTACGTATGGGAAATATTGAAACCGTCCTTTCCAGTAGTATCGCTGCTGTCTTTTTTGCAGCTTTTGTTGTTGCTGGAACTATGTGGTATGGTTCAGCAACTACTCCCATTGAATTATTTGGTCCCACTCGTTATCAATGGGATCAAGGATACTTCCAGCAAGAAATATATCGAAGAGTTGGTGCTGGGCTAGCCGAAAAGCAAAGTTTATCCGAAGCTTGGTCTAAAATTCCTGAAAAATTATCTTTTTATGATTACATCGGTAATAATCCGGCAAAAGGTGGATTGTTCAGAGCAGGCTCAATGGACAACGGGGATGGAATAGCTGTTGGGTGGTTAGGACATCCTATCTTTAGAGATAAAGAAGGTCGTGAACTTTTTGTCCGTCGTATGCCTACTTTTTTTGAAACATTTCCAGTTGTTTTGGTAGACGGAGACGGAATTGTCAGAGCCGATGTTCCTTTTCGAAGGGCGGAATCGAAATATAGTGTCGAACAAGTAGGTGTAACTGTTGAGTTCTATGGTGGTGAATTAAATGGAATCATTTATAGTGATCCTGCTACTGTGAAAAAATATGCTAGGCGTGCGCAATTGGGTGAAATTTTTGAATTAGATCGTGCTACTTTGAAATCTGATGGTGTTTTTCGTAGCAGTCCAAGGGGTTGGTTTACTTTTGGACATGCTTCATTTGCTCTGCTCTTCTTCTTCGGACACATTTGGCATGGTGCTCGAACCTTGTTCAGAGATGTTTTTGCTGGTATTGATCCAGATTTAGATGCTCAAGTGGAATTTGGAGCATTCCAAAAACTTGGAGATCCAACTACAAGAAGACAAGTAGTCTAATAGAACATTGATCTTTTACTTTTCGCCTCTATTTTATATTTTATTTTTTTTTTAATTTGACATAAGGTACTGGGGATAACTTGATTTGAATCGCTGCCTTTTCTTTGAATCCTTGAATTTTGCTCTTTTTTTTTTTATTTTATATATTTTTTTTATTTTATATTTTTTTTTATTTTATATTTTTTTTTTTTATTTTATATATATTTATATATATATTATTATTTTATATATATATTATTATTTTATATATATATTATTATATTATATATATATTATTATATTATATATATATTATTATATATTTTATTATATTATATATTAATATTATATATTTTATTATATTATATATTAATATTATATATTTTATTATATTATATATTAATATTATATATTTTATTATATTATATATTAATATTATATATTAATATTATATATTTTATTATATTATATATTAATATTATATATTTTATTATATTATATATTAATATTATATATATTATTTATATATTTTGTTATAATATTTATATATTTTGTTATAATATTTTATATATTTTATATTATTTTATTATAATATTTTATATATATTTTATATATTTTATTATAATATTTTATATATATTTTATATATTTTATATATTTTGTTATACGATATTTTATATATTTTGTTATACGATTTTGTTATACGGGGGACAATCCC